CCGTACCACCGAAAGGTTTGGTCGCATACTTGAAAAATAACCCAAAAAATCAAGGGAATGCTTGGATAATTGGTTTATATAAATCCTTCCTGGTTGAGACCACACATAAGAATGACATTGCCATAAATTGACAAGATAATATTTCCACTTATTCATCAGAAGAGGGGTATCCTTCGAAGACAGAATAGATTTTCCTTGATATCTAACATAATGCATAAAAGGATCCTTGAAGAACCATAAGATGGCGGCCGGAAAATCATTAACGAAGACTTCTTCTACAGGATATTTTTTTTTTTCATAGAAATGTATTCGCTCAAAAAAGATACCAGAAGAGGTTAATCGTAAATGAGAAGATTGATTACGAAGAAAAAGTAAAATGGATTCGTATTCACATACATGAGAATTATATAGGAGCAAGAATAATCGTGGATTACTTTTTGAAAAAATAATTTTTTTTGGAGTAATAAGACTATTCCAATTATAATACTCGTGAAGAAAGAGTCGTAATAAATGTAAAGAAGAGGGATCTTTCACCCAATAGCGAAGGGTTTGAACCAAGATTTCCAGATGAATGGGGTAGGGTATTAGTACATCTGATACATAATTTAAATGTGGGAATTTGTCCTCTAAAAAAGGAAATATTGAATGAATTGATCGTAAATTATAAGATTTTACGATTTCTGTCGCCTCTAAGGAAGATACTAATCGTAGGGAAAACGGAATTTCCACAATGACTGCAAATCCCTCCGACATCATTTGAGAATACAAATTTTTGTTGTACCCAAAAAATTTTTTTTGGTTAGAATCATTAGCGGAAATTATCAAATGATTCTGTTGATACATTCGACTAATTAAACGTTTTATAATTAGTAAACTATATTTAGTGTCATAACCTCCATTATCCAACAAAATTGATCTATTTAAACCATGATCATGAGCAAGTGCATAAATATACTCCCGAAAGATAAGTGGGTATAGGAAGTCATGTTGCTGATATCTATCTAGTTCTAAATATCCTTGAAATTCTTCCATTTTTAATGTGAACAAGAAAAGAAATAGGTGATTTATTGGGTTATCAAATGATACATAGTACGATACAGTCAAAACAAGGTATTATAGTAAGAAAATACCTCGGAACAAGTAAGACTCATCAACAGACTCTCTAGCCTCTCTTTTTCCATCTAATTGATTTATGTTCATTCTAGGGTAACAAGATGGTTAGAAGTCCTTTATTTTTTCAATCCAATCGCTCTTTTGATTTTGAAAAATCTTTATCAATATACTGCCTTCTTCTACACATTTATCTCTACCCCATAATGGGTAATAGCTAATAATTAGGACTCATAAGAAATTTATAATCCACTCATGGGAAAAGTTTTTCCCGTATTAAGCACTAATATATTTTTAACGTCTAATTAGATCGGGTAATCATTCAAAAATTAAGAACAGAAGCTCATTACTTTTTGTTTCCCTATAATTGGAACCGTAGTAGGGCTCTACCCATTTATTCACTCGACCAAATTCATTTTTTTTATTACACGACAAGAATTCAAACAATTTTAATAAGGTTTTGGACCTATTCGGTAAGAATGAAATATTCTTAGAATTATCCATTGATACGACATGCTGCTTTTTCCATTCATTCCTTTCAGGATCAGTCGTGGTCTTACAAACTCTACCGATGGTATGGACGAATCTTTTGCTTCATACAAATGTGTAAAAGATGCTAGCCGCACTTAAAAGCCGAGTACTCTACCGTTGAGTTAGCAACCCAAATAAAATAATTAGAATGTGTAGATACAATCGGAATCTCAATAAAAAAAAGATTGAATTGCACAACGCAATCCAAACCAATCAAAACATTAAAATAGCACAAATTTTTTAAATTCTAATTGATTAGATTCTGAACATAATAAAAATGAACAGATCCGATGAAAAAATTCTCAGATAAAAATAGGGATAAAGTAAAATATTTATAAATACATCCATTAATTCTATAGTATATATAGATTTTATTGAGTTTAATCTTAATCAAAAAAAGACTTCTTGTATCACAGAAAATACAAGAACCCATTATTTGAATGAAATAAAAGCTATGGGACGGAGATATAAATGGATCCTTTTATCCACGATCGGATTATATTTATTTGATACACTGTTGTCAATATGAATGTTGAGAAAAGAATACAAAAGAAAAAAAAATTTCTAAATCTAACTAACAATTCCAATTTCAATCAATTAGACAATTAGAATTATAAGAAAAAATAAGAAAAAAAAAAAAAAAACTAAGGACTTGTGTTGGATTGGCACTATATATAATATTTCTATACAACACAACATTGATACAATATTGGTGGAAAAAAAAATTAAGTAAAAAAATGAGGTTTATTCACTAAAATAAGCAAGTGAAATCCTTTGTGTTTTTTTATTTGTTCCTTAAGTCATTGACAGTAATCTCAAAATTTTATATTTATAGACCCGATTACTTCATTTATTTATTCACTTAATCTTTTTCTATCTATTTTATATATATCAATAAAATTTATATCAATAAAATATAAATAGATTTTTGTCGTTATAAAAGACACTCTTTTATATTTTATAGTAACAATAATAAATTTAGTATGATATAAATAGAACAAAAGAGGAAATAGCAAAGAAACAAAAAGGTTATACAAGGCTATATACAAATCATCCACATTTTTTTTATTTCATTAATTGAATTTTATTTGTTGATTAGGGCGAAGTTCCGTAAAAACCCCCGCCCTTTTTGAAATATCATGAACAGTTCCTGTAGGTTGAGCACCTTTTTCAAGGAAATATAGAATAGCAGGAACATTTAAATAGATTTGATTCTTTATCGGGTCATAAAAACCCACTTTACGAAGATCTCTTCCCTCTCGTCGGGATCGAACATCAATTGCAACGATTCGATAAATGGCTCATTGGGATAGATGAACAATACTCCCCCCCCCCTAGAAACGTATAAGAAGTTTTCTCCTCGTACGGCTCGAGAAAATTCTAAATTATGTCTATGTATAGAATCATAATAACAAATAGATCCATAAAATCATCAAATTCATTATATTATTGATTTTAGTTTAAATACTTTTTCTTAGTCTCCCCCCCCCCCCCAAAAAAAAAAAATTATTTGTATCCTCATAACTCAAGTTGAATAACTCTCAAATAACTCAAAAGAAACCTTTTAGGTATTAAATTTATTGAGTGGTCTCTAACCCTTTTTGTCTGTCTCCTTTAGAATCTATTTTGATTCTTAAATATGATCTGGTTGTTGAGACAATTGAAAACGGTATTTCCTTGTTCCAGGATCTTTATCTTTGCCTTGAATCATTGGGTTTAGACATTACTTCGGTGATCTTTAAATCGTTTCAAAACGGCAGCAACATACCATTTTTTGTGATTTCTTTCTATCAAAGAATCGTATGAATGGTTGATTCCTACGTAATACACTTTACTTTTGATTTGATCAAAAGAGTTTTACCAATTCCAACAAAATTAACTTTTAAATTTTATCGAATTGGATCCTTTAGATTTATATATCTAAAATATACTTACGAAGTTGTTCCAATTTATTGATCGATACTAACCTTAGATTCTTGCCCTTGAGAAATTAATCAATACGTTCTACTCGAGCTCCATCGTGTACTATTTACATGGCAACACTCTCAAAAATGAGGGTTCCAGTGGAACAGAACAAATGATGTCGAGCCAAGAGCACTTTCGTTCCTATATAATATAAAAAAGTGGTGGATGTAAGAATCCACAGCTGATCATGTCCTTCAAGTCGCACGTTGCTTTCTGCCACATCGTTTTAAACGAAGTTTTACCATAACATTCCTTCAGTTTGGAACCAGTATGTAATTGATTCAATTATGGAATCGTGAATAATCATCGGTTCGGTCGGTACATAATAATCTATACTTTTTTCTTCTATATGAAGAATGGATAATGTATGACGAAGTCTCAACAAGAATTCAATTAATTTAACCCCATTGTTTATAATTTTTTTTTTAATTATAACTAACATAACATGAATAAATAAACACGAATAAACAAGTTATTTTGAATCTCTATCTTCAAGTAACGTGATAGGATAAATTCAACAATTTCACACTTCTTAGAGTACCAAGAACTCATAAGAAATCATTAAAAAGATTTAATTGATTGAATAGTTTCCTACCCTATATCATTATTTGCATAAGGTTTTACAGTAAGTACCATTCGCTTTTTATCATCATTAAGAGAAAGATAAATCCATATTGGATTAAACCATCAATGATTAATAAAAAAAAAAAGACTGATGTAAGGAAAGATTGAAGATTTAGGTTGTTATTTTTTCGTATTTCATATTGTAAAATCAGTAATATTTAACAAATCAAAATTTCGTTTCATATGCGTGTTATTTGAACTCGATTAAATTTGTGAAAAAGATATGATTAATAATAAAAAAAAAAAAAAGAAATAAGAATCACATTCTATAACAATATTATACTCTTAAACGGAAGACTGGTCGAAAAGATAATCTTTATTTTGATATATTTTATTATGATATAGATTATGATATAGATATATATTTTAATAGATATATATTTTATTTTTTATTATAGATTAATAAAATGATCGTGGGTCAGGTATGTTCTGGGACGGAAGGATTCGAACCTCCGAATAGCGGGACCAAAACCCGTTGCCTTACCACTTGGCCACGCCCCATTTCTAGTCGACACTAATAAACACTAATATTGGTACTGGTTGTTCGTCAACTCAAGTCTAAATATCTATTATCTATAAAATAGATTACTAGAATTTTTATACATGTAGACGTAGAATTAAACAGAATTTATTGATCATTACATATAATTCAATTAAGATATTGTATGAAAGTATGGTTTATTCTATTCTCTTTTGATTTGAGAATTGAAGGATTTTTGATTGGGTGAGTTCAAATCAAAGAAAGTTTTTTGGTCTATCTTATTTTCTTTTTATTCATTTTTCTTTTCTATGAATAATAACATATTTATAATAATAAAATAATAAAAAACTCAATTTATTAATAACTCAATCAAAATAAATAAAATACAATTATCCTCAAGAACAAAATGTTTGTTATGCTTAATATATTTAGTTTGATCTGTATCTGTCTTAATTCTGCTCTTTATTCAAGTAGTTTTTTCGTCGCCAAATTGCCCGAGGCCTACGCTTTTTTAAATCCAATCGTAGATTTTATGCCAGTAATACCCCTGTTTTTTTTTCTCTTAGCCTTTGTTTGGCAAGCTGCTGTAAGTTTTCGATGATATCTTTAATTTAATAATGTCTAGACAAATTCATGATTTATTGAAAAAAAAAAAATTCAAAGAAAAGAATTGATAAGATCAGATAAGTCTTACACCCTCAATTCAAATATTGAAATTCTTGTACAACCGCGAAAAATCTGGATCACCCCACTTTATTTCTTGGTGTCAAAATAAAAAATCAAAATAGTAGGGTATGCGGTATAAAAACGGAGAATCTATTCTCTTTTTTACTAAAAAAAATCTTGGAGATTATGTAATGCTTACTCTCAAACTATTTGTTTACACGGTAGTGATATTCTTTGTTTCTCTCTTTATTTTCGGATTCCTGTCTAATGATCCAGGACGTAATCCTGGACGTGAAGAATAAAAGATAAGGTTTTTGTTTTCCTTGATTGATTTTAAAATGTTCTTAGTAGGATTTTATCTATTACACATTTTTAACTATTAAAAATAAAAAGAGCTCGCGAAAAATTCGAAAGAAAATACCAAGTCATCAACAAAAACGGAAAGAGAGGGATTCGAACCCTCGGTACGAAAAACTCGTACAACGGATTAGCAATCCGACGCTTTAGTCCACTCAGCCATCTCTCCTCCCAATTGAAAAAGGATAATACTATGTTACATTATAAAAAATAAGGATTGAAAGAGCCCTTCATAATATTTTTTTTCATCCGAGAGTGCTTTTTAGTTCCACGGCCCGGCTAAGTACTGACCAGGCCGGGCCCGCCATTTATTGTTCCAACGAATCATAAATAATTTTTTTTTATTTGAAAACTAAAATACTTGCTTGTTATTACGATTGGAAACATAAAAACTCTTTTGATTTCTATGATATAGAATCAAATGATATCGAATCAAAGTGTCGTTTCTTATCTTAATTCTTAATTTTTTATATTTATTCTTTATTTTCTTTATTCCTTTTATTTTAGTAAAGTAAATAAATAACAAAAAGGGAGCTGTGGATTCTTGCACAATACATTTTCATGTATGTTATGGCTTAAGTAGTTTTGTCGAGACGTCTAGGTCAAAAACCTCCGGCAAAAAAACACTTGTTATTTAGTTTTAGTTATTGAAATTTAATGAATTCTCTTTTCCGAATCTCATTGGGTTCTCTGATACAACACGTAAACGCTCTAATTTTCATGATTATTTTATGATCCTATCCTTTCTTTTTACTCTTTTAACTTTTTATTACGACCCATTTTCTTGTTCGACAAAAGGTTCATTTATATACAATAATCGGATTGTAGCGGGTATAGTTTAGTGGTAAAAGTGTGATTCGTTCTATAATCCTTTATATAGTTAAGGGGTCTTTCGGTTTGATTAATATTTCATTCCGACCAAAAACTTTATTTCTTAAAAGGATTTAATCCTTTACCTCTCAATGAAAAATTCGAGGAAGAATATACATTCTCGTGATTTGTATCCAAGAATCAATTAAAAATTGAAAAATTGGATTATGAGATTACGAAACATAATTTTTTTTTTTATTAGATCAATACTTCTAATTGAATAAGTATGAGTAAAGGATCCATGGATAAAGATAGAAAGTGGCTTTCTAATCGTAACTAAATCTTTAATTTGGAATTTGTATTACGGAAATTGAAGCAAAATGGCTATTAAACAATGACTTTGGTTTACTAGAGACATCGACAAATTTTTTTAGCTCGGTAGAAACAAAATGCTTTTCCTAAGGATTCTCTCACATAGAAATAGAGAACGAAGTAACTAGAAAGGTTGTTATAATATAATCCCCCTCTTTTCTATAGGGATCGTCTAGAAAGCGGGTTGTTCTGAATACATTCAGACAGAAAAGCTGACATAGATGTTATGGGTGGAATTTTTTTTTTCGTTCATGTCTTAATATAGGAATTTATACATCTTCCATAAAGGAGCCGAATGAAACCAAAGTTTCACGTTCAGTTTTGAATTAGAGACGTTAAAAATGATGAATCAACGTCGACTATAACCCCTAGCCTTCCAAGCTAACGATGCGGGTTCGATTCCCGCTACCCGCTTTTACTTTATTTTTTTATTAAATTAATAAGAAATAAGAAAAAAATAATAAGAAATAAGAAAAAAATAGAATTAAATATTTTGAGATTTTTATTATTTTATAAAAAATTTTATGAATATAATTAATGTAATGCATCATTGACTTGAATACGGAATTCCCGGAATTGGTTCA